ATAGCAGGAACATTTAAATAAGTTTGATTCTTTATCGGATCATAAAAACCCACTTTCCGAAGATCTCGTCCTTCTCTTCGGGACCGAACATCAATTGCAACGATTCGATAGACGGCTCATTGGGATAGATGTAAAAAAGTAACCCCCCCTCGAAACGTATAGGAAGTTTTCTCCTCGTACGGCTCATTCAAAATAATTTTTAGTTCTACTTAATGTATAGAATCACAAATGGGTCTATAAAAAATGGTTGAAATCCCCTTTTTTTATTCTTAACTTCCTTAAATTAAAAAAAAGCATTTGTACTCATAACTCAAGTTAGATAACTCTCCAGTGGCTTAAAGGAAAATATTTAAGCATTTCATTTATTGAGTGGTCTTGAAACCTCTCTTTTTTGTTTCTTTTATTTCAAATCTATTTGAATTTTTATTATGGTACAATTATGGAAACAATGGAAAAGATCTTTTCTTGTTTTGGGATCCTTTAATCTTTGTTTTAAATCATTGGGTTTAGACATAACTTCGGTGATTCTTAATCCTTTCAAAATGGCAGCAACATACCTTTTTTTGCGATTGATTTCTAATAAAGAATCATAGAAAGGGTTGATTCTCATATAATAAACTTTGTATGGAAAGAATTTTTGCAATTCCAACAAATTTTATTTTAGATTGAAAACGCGAAACCCCTTCAATTTCTCTATCAACGATATACTTACGAAATTCTTCCAATTTATTGATTGGCATTAACCATAGACCTTTGCCCCTGAGAAATGAATCAATAATTTCTACTCGAGCTCCATCATCGACTATTTCCATTACAACCCGATGGGTTTGTAGTGAAACAGAATAAATGATGTCGAGTCAAGAGCACCTTCATTCTTATATAAAATGGTGGATGTAAAAATCCACAATGGATCATGTCTTTCAAGTCGCACGTTGCTTTCTACCACATCGTTTCAAACGAAGTTTTACCATAACATTTCTCTAATTTGGAACCGGTATGGAATTGATTCAATTATGGAATCGTGAATAATCATTGGTTCATTCGCTACATAGTACTCTATCACTTTTCTTCTAGATAGATGGATAGAAATTTTTCTGAAGAGGTTTTAGCACGAATTCAACGTAACTCCCATTTTATTTTTTTATTGTATAGTTTATTGTATAGTATAAATACAAGATTTTTTAAAAATTATCAAAATTATTATATTCTAAAAATATAAATAAAAAAGTAATAATTTTAATTTTTTGTCGTTTATTTTTATGAAATGAATAAAAAAGACTGATGGGAGGGAAGACTTGAGTCCTTATTGTTTCTATTCTTATTTTCTCAAATCGCTATTAAAGAATCGTTCCTATCTTATAGATATTCTGTGTTAAATATGGTTTAGATATTGAAATTTGCCTTTTTCAATTTAAGAAATCCTAAAATTTTTGTTTCACAACGAAAAACGACTCTCATTGAAATAGAACATAGAGCAATAATAATATATACATATAGACTATGCATTTCCTAGTTTTATATACGTATTTTCATATTTTGTTTAACTTAATATTTCAGTAATATTTCGATAAATTCTCTGGGAATCAAAAAAAAATAAGAATTGTATTCTATTCAATATTAGACCTTTAAACATAAATAGAAAGTTGTTCACAAGAATCTTATTCTAATCAAATTTAGATGATTTAGAATGGAATATGGTCTGGGACGGAAGGATTCGAACCTCCGAATACCGGGATCAAAACCCGTTGCCTTACCACTTGGCCACGCCCCATTAAAATTTCTATTCGACACTAATAAAGAATAATGCTGGTATTAGTTGATAGTCAATTCTAATATAAATAAATATCGAATTTAGAAAATATATTCTTACTAAGATTTTTATATGTGTATATTATAGAATAAAATTTAATTTATTGATCATTACATATAATTCAATTAATATATTGTATGAAAGTCGAATTTCTTCTATTCCATTTGAGAATGGGAGGGTTTTTGGTTGGGTGAATTCAAAGACAAAGAAGAATTTTTTCTACCTTACTTTCTTCTTTTTGACTTCATATCAATAACTCAATCAAAATTCAATTATCTCCAAGAACAAAATGTCTGTTATGCTTAATATCTTTAGTTTGATCTGTATTAATTCGGCTCTTTATTCGAGTCATTTTGTCTTCGCCAAATTGCCGGAGGCCTATGCTTTTTTGAATCCGATTGTAGATGTTATGCCAGTCATACCTCTGTTTTTTTTTCTCTTAGCCTTTGTTTGGCAAGCTGCTGTAAGTTTTCGCTGAGATCTTGAATATTATATCCTATAAAATTCAGGATTTATTTCGAAAATTCGATCAATTGGATCAGATAAGTCTCATAATAATGAACCCTCAATTCAAAGAAACTCTTGACTAGACGCAAGAAATCTAAATCATCCCATTTTGTTTGCCAGTGAAAGACACTAATCCTATTAGTATCAGAGTCTTCTAAAATAGATAATTTTGGGTATGAAATG